ATATGATACCTGGGCTCCAGGAGGGGGGGATGTAAGAAAAATTACCAACTTAACCCTTAGTCCAAGTATTATTTTGGGTTATTTACTAAAATCTCCTTTTGGGGGAGAGGGGTGGATTGTTAGTGTGGACGATTTGGAAGACATAATTGGAGGGCATGTATGGTTGGGTTCCATTTGTATACTTGGTGGAATCTGGCATATCTTAACTAAACCCTTTGCATGGGCTCGTCGTGCACTAGTATGGTCTGGAGAAGCTTACTTGTCTTATAGTTTAGCAGCTTTATCCCTTTTTGGTTTTATAGCTTGTTGTTTTGTCTGGTTTAATAATACTGCTTATCCTAGTGAGTTTTATGGTCCTACTGGACCGGAAGCTTCTCAAGCTCAAGCATTTACTTTTCTAGTTAGAGACCAACGTCTTGGAGCTAATGTAGGATCCGCTCAAGGACCTACCGGTTTAGGTAAATATTTAATGCGTTCTCCGACCGGAGAGGTTATTTTTGGGGGAGAAACTATGCGTTTTTGGGATCTGCGTGCTCCCTGGTTAGAACCTCTAAGAGGTCCTAATGGTTTGGACTTGAGTAGACTGAAAAAAGACATACAGCCTTGGCAAGAACGTCGTTCTGCGGAATATATGACTCATGCTCCTTTAGGTTCTTTAAATTCCGTGGGTGGCGTAGCTACAGAGATTAATGCAGTCAATTATGTCTCTCCTAGAAGTTGGTTAGCTACTTCTCATTTTGTTCTAGGATTCTTCCTATTCGTAGGTCATTTATGGCACGCCGGAAGAGCTCGTGCAGCTGCCGCAGGATTTGAAAAAGGAATTGATCGAGATTCGGAGCCTGTTCTTTTCATGACTCCTCTTAATTGAGACATGAAATCCAATGCTTGACGTAAGAATCACTTTGATTTTAGTATACATATTGGGTTGAGTCGAGCAGATGATATTGAAAAAATATTTTTTTTTTTTCAATTCATTTATATGTAATATCTAATCTTTTTTCGGGCTCGGATAAGTGGTGATATAGTCGAGCCCGAAAAAACCGAGCTAACCTAAAGCAATAAAATTCAAAAATACATTCGCTAAGAAAAAGGAGAGAGGGGGATTCGAACCCTCGATAGTTCTTTCGAACTATACCGGTTTTCAAGACCGGAGCTATCAACCACTCAGCCATCTCTCCAAAAGCTAATTTCTATTTTATCTTTATTCCACTCAAGAGAACATGACCATACGAATTAATACCCCTTTTTATCTATGTATGATAAAGTGACTCTATTGGTCTAGTTCTCTCTCGGTATATATATATGCATGATCCAGCATGCTCTTTTGTGAAGTAAAAAAAACTACCCCTCGATCCACGCCTCAAAAGGGGGTGTCATCTAAAATCAATGGATTCATGATAAAACCCTCCATAATGCGTTTTTTATTTATTTTTTTTTTTAAGGGGTCAAAAGGGATTGGGGGATCAAATGGTATAGTTCTTTTGTTGGTAAATTGGAGGATTAGAAACATGACTATTGCTTTTCAATTAGCTGTTTTTGCATTAATTGTTACTTCATCCATTTTATTGATTGGTGTACCTGTTGTATTTGCTTCTCCTGATGGTTGGTCAAGTAATAAAAATGTTGTATTTTCCGGTACATCATTATGGATTGGATTAGTATTTCTAGTGGGTATTCTTAATTCTCTCATCTCTTGAAACTTTTCATTGTAGATTAAAAAACGAAATGACCCCTCCCCCCCGAATTCTTTCGGGTTGTGAGGCACATTAAAATGAAAATGGAATATATAAGACCCCACAAATAAAGAAAACTAAAACATTAGTATTAATGGGAGGGGTCAAACTTCTTCTATTGGAAAAAGCTTATAGCTTATATCTTATACTATATATATATATATATATATTATAATATATATAGTAAAACTAAAAAGCAAGATAAGAAAATAAAAAATATGGGATTCCTATTATCTAGGGGAATATATTCGAATTTATTTTTTCTATTTTAGAAATCTGTAATTCTACTTTTTTAATTAATATATAGATCTATATTATAGATAGAATATATCAAAAAAAAAATTTAACAATAATACCAATATATAGATATATATACAAATAAGGTCTATTTAGAATTTAGAATAGAAAGATATATAGTATATATATTCTATATATAATAGAATATAGATTCTATATAGATTAGAGAATCTAATAGTTATATATTCTATTCTAACTATAGATCTATAGATTTCAGATCTATAGATTTCTACTTTTTTTTTTTAATTATATCTAATAGATATCAGACACAGTTCTGCACAAATAAAATTGTAAAGTATAAAGTACAATAAAAACAAAAATGCGGATATAGTTGAATGGTAAAATTTCTCCTTGCCAAGGAGAAGACGCGGGTTCGATTCCCGCTATCCGCCGTTGCTTATGTATTGAATACGAAAGTAATAGTATATTTATATTATAAAAAAAGAGTCTATAAATAGAGTATGGTGAAT